GACTCGTAAAGGATTTCTTTGTCTATATATTGTATTGTTCCATTTGATCTTTTTTAGGTCTCTACTCACCTCGATGGTTATGTGCATGATATCCCTTGAAGCATATATGCGATAGATAAGCTCCTGTAACCATGCTATATTCGCTTGCGCTTGCCTGAACAGAATTTCTTTCTCAAAGAAATGGAATGTATAATTCCACAAAAAGTCTTTTTTCACGAGGTATAACTAACTATTCCTATATTATCTGTTACAGAATCAGACCATGGATCAATTCCCCTTTTCTTACATTTTGAAGTCTTGAATGCACCCATAATTCTGAGCTTCATGTTCCTCCTCCCAAGATACATGTCAGAGCCGGGGGCATCCCAATCAAATTAAATGGGATGACAGTTTCTCAGTCTAAATCTGTCAAATGAAAATTTTGATCAAATCACACATCGCAATATACTAGGCCCTCTAATTCCCTAAGGGGCTTATCTAAAATATTCGCAATATAACTAGGAAGACGTTTCAAATACCACACATGAGTCACTGGACATGTCAGTTTGACGTATCCCATTTGGTACCTTCGTATCCGAGAATCAACAAATTCCACTCCGCATTCTTCACAAAATTTCGGGTCTTCTTTTTCAGTCCCAATCCCTCGGTAATTTCCACAAGCACAAATCCCACTTTTTATGGGTCCGAAAATTCTTTCACAAAACAATCCATCTTTCTCCGGTTTATTAGTTTTATAATGAAAAGTATAGGGTTTTGTCACCTCTCCGACTATCTCTCCATTGGGTAAAATTTTTTTTGCCCAAGCCATGATTTGTTGAGGGGAAACTGGTCCAATTCGAAGTTGTTGATGTTTATACTGGTCGATCATAGAATAGAAATTCTGATTCATTGAGATCAAGCTTCCTTCCTGTCCATCTGAAAGTTCTTTTCAGATACAAGGAAATGATTCAGTTCCAGGGACAAAGATCGTAGTTCTCGAACGAGCAATCGAAAAGATTCTGGAGCACCCTCTGGATTAGGTACTGTTGCTCCAATAATCGTAGCACCAAGTACTTCCTGACGAGCTCTAATATGATCAGATTTATAAGTAAGCATCTCTTGTAAAATATGAGCAACACCAAATCCCTCTAGAGCCCAAACTTCCATTTCTCCTACTCTTTGTCCCCCTTGTTTGGCCCTCCCTCTAAGGGGTTGTTGTGTAACAAGTGCGTAATGCCCACTGGAACGTCCATGGATTTTATCATCAACTTGATGAATTAATTTTAGGATATAGGACTTTCCTATTAGAACAGGTTGTTCAAAAAGATCTCCCGTTCTTCCATCAAATATTCTGCTTTTTCCCGGGTATTCGGGTTCAAATACCCATGGATTTTTTGTTTTCTTACTGGCTTCATATAATTCAGAAAACACTAGTTTTCTTGAGGCCTCTTGCTCATATCTCTCATCAAAAGGTCCTATTCTATAATGTTTATTTAGGAGATCCCCCGCTAACCCGAGCGAACATTCAAATATCTGTCCCACATTCATTCGTGAGGGGACTCCTAATGGGTTGAATACCATATCAACGGGCGTTCCATCTTGCAAATAGGGCATATCTTGTCTAGACAAAATCTTAGAAATTATACCCTTATTCCCATGCCTTCCAGCTACTTTATCACCTACTTTGATTTCACGTTTCTGTGAAATATATACACGAATCTTTTCTGGATTAGAATTGGAAACTCCCTTTCTATGGATCCATCTCACATCAATAACTCGACCCCTTCCTCCTATAGGTAGTCTTAGAGAAGTTTCTTTTGAAGTGGATACCTGAATACCAAGTATAGCTCGTAATAATCTATCCTCCGGAGCATATGACGATTCGCTCGCTGTCTGAGGTGTTAATTTACCTACTAAGATATCACCTGTTTCTATCCAAGATCCCAGCATCACAATTCCATTTCTGTCTAAATTTTGGAGTAAACGAGCCTCTAAATGCGGGATATCCTTAGTGATTCTTTCAGGACCTTGGCTTGTTACATGAGTCTGAATTTCATATTTCCGGATGTGAAAAGAAGTATAAATATCTTCATAGACCAGACGTTCGCTAATTAGTACTGCATCTTCAAAATTGTAACCTTCCCATGGCATATAAGCTACTAATACATTTTTTCCTAAAGCGAGTTCCCCACCAGCTGTAGCCGCACCGTCCGCTAGAATTTGTCCCTTTTTAATGTATTTACCCCGCTGAACCTGAGTTTTTTGATGCATACAAGTATTTTTGTTGGAACGTTGATACATAACTAATGGAATGCTTATAGTATCCCCATTACTTGAGAAAATGATCTTTTGAGTATCAGTATAAATGATTTTTCCCTTGCGTTCGGCTATAGCTGAAATCCCCGAATCTAGAGCCGTTTGGCCTTCCAACCCAGTTCCAACAATGCACTTCTCGGACCGAGAAAGGGGAACTGCTTGGCGCTGCATATTAGAACTCATTAAAGCTCGATTCGCATCATTATGCTCGATAAAAGGAATGAGGGAAGCTCCAATAGAAAAATATTGGAAAGGAAAAATGCTTCTAAGATGAATCTCTTCCCATGCAATAGTCAGGAATTCTTGACGATATCGAGCTGGAACAACCTGTTGTTCTTGAATACCCCGATTCAAGGCCAAAGAATTTCCTGCTGCTACCATATAATATTCATCTCTATTTGGTGATAAATAAACCATCTGTGCATTTTTTGATCTATCAGATAATTCATAAAACGGACTCTCTATAGATCCCCAATAACCAACCTTCACATGAATAGCTAATGATCCAATAAGTCCAACATTGATTCCTTCGGACGTGTCGATTGGGCAAATACGTCCATAGTGACTCGGGTGGATATCTCGTATCCGAAAACTAGCAGTTCGCCCCGTCAATCCTCCAGGACCCAAATAACTCCATTTTCGCCCATGAACGATTTGTGTCAACGGATTAGTTCGATCCAAAACTTGAGATAAAGGGTGTAGGCCAAAAAACGATTCATAAGTAGTTGTTAATGAAGTTGAAGTTACCAAATTTTGAGGAGTCGGTATCAATTTATGCCTGATTGCTCCACATATAGTTCCTCGAACCGTATTCTCTAAACGAACAAGAGCCAATCCGAATTGATCCTGTAATAGATCTGCTACAGAACGAATACGTTTATTTCTCAAGTGATTCATATCGTCAAGTGTACCCATTCCCAATTTCATTCCAATCAAATGATCCACAGCAGCCAATAGATCTCGTGGTAACAAGAATGTATTGTTTTGGGGTATATCAAGATTAAGTCTCCGGTTCATATTTCGTCGACCAATCTTTCCTAATTCACATCTTTGTTGAAAAAATTTCTTTTGTAATTCCTTGCATAAGGACTCAGAAAATACCGGATCCCCCCCTACACAAGCAAATTGTTGATAAAATTCCAAAATAGCATTTTCTTTTGACCCAATCTTTTTTTTCTCTTTATCATTCGGGAAAGACAAGAAAATTTCAGGGTAACAAACATTATCTAGAATTTCTCTTATATTCAAACCCATAGCTGATGATAGAACTAGAATAGATATTTTTTGTTTTCTACTTACACGGGCCCATATCCTTGCTTTTCTATCAATTTCTAATTCCGACCTTCCCCCCCAATCCGATATTATAGTACAAGTATAGACAGAAATTCCGTTATGTTCCAACTCTGAACGGTAGTAAATACCGGGACTTTGCAATATTTGGTTGATCACAATTCGGTATATTCCATTTACTATAGAGGTTCCAAAAGAATTCATTATAGGGATGTTTCCAATAAAAACGGTTTGTTCTTGCATATTTCTACCGGTTTTCCAAATTAAGACCGCGGGGACATATAATTCAGAAGAATATGTGAGTGATTCATACACAGCATCTCTTTCTTTTATCAAGGGCTCTACCAATTGATATGTTTCCACAAATAATTGAAATTCAATTTCTTGATCTCTATCTTCAATTTTTTGAAACTTATGAAATTCTTCCGTCAAGCCCTTATTAATGAACCTACAAAATCCCTCAAATTGTATCTGACTAAATCCAGGTATTGTGGACATTCCCTCATTTCCATTCTGGAGCATCTTAATCTGAAATTTCCTATTTATTGAAAAAATCCCATTATTGGCTTGGCTCACTATTCATCGAACCCTACCGATTGATCTAGCAATGATGGAATGGATATTCTGTTTACTGAATCACATAAAATTTGAGTCAACTCCATCCATATATATCATACGTATGAACGGAAGCAAGACAGAAAAATGGAGGGCATTTTTGATACAAGTTCAAATTTGAGCTTGAGCCAGGTACAAATAAAAAGAAATGGAAATTGATAAAGCATTCCTGGGAAAAATTCTGTCACTTAGGCTGATGGAGTCTTTTATCGGATGTCAAAATTGATTCAATTTATACCTAATTCTTTTATTATGATATTACGATCAAGGGTACAAAAAAATAAAAATTCAATGAATTAAGGATTCAATCTGCTCTCTATGAATGAGATAAAAACAGAAGAATCAGGAACAGCATAGAGTTTCCCCTTTTTTTAGCACACGCAATTGAATGTTCAAAAAGGAATTCGCAAATCTTTTTTTGATCGTATAATTTCTAAAATACAATGGAATTGCATACGTATTACGTATATAGTCATAGGAGTAATCTTTAGGAAGTACATGCCAATATAGCTATCTAGCTATCCGTATATCACATCTTTTATCATAATTGAACTTGGTGCAACATAGGTTAGGTCGCACTCTATCATAATGTCTATCTTCTATTCATATTCAAGTACTATATAGGGATATGTGCATAAGAAATAGAACCGGGTTCGGTATTCACGTATAAAAATTTCTGTTCTGGGGTTTACATATGACCATATATTTTCTTATAATTAGAATTGATAATGATTAGTCGTAAATCAATTGGATTTTGCATCCATTAACCATTAAGGTAATACAAATGGATATACAAAATGAAGAGCTATTCGCTAATTCAAAGTAAGTAAGAGTAAAAGAGTAATTAAGTAAATAGTTAATGAAGTCAAGAATGAATTATTCTAAATTGCCCTGCATTTTACAGTCTGTGACCGGGGCCGGGAATCTTTTCACTTTTCTATAGATCTATCGAATCTATAGAAAAGTGAAAAGAGAAGGTAAGTTTTTAAGCGACGCGTGTTTTGAGATAAAATCAATCGAAGAAAAGGATAGGATAGAAAAAGGATCCAATAAAAAAGAGGAATTCTTTTTTGGAAAAGGATAAGTACAATGGGATTCAAGATCCAAAAAGAAAAGAAATTAAGAAAGTAAAAAATTTAAATCAAAACAAAATGAGGAAAGGAATAGAAATAGAAAATAGAAAGAAATAGAAATATATAGAATATAAGTATAAGAATATATAAATATATATATATATAATTTATATATAATATAATTAATATATAATATAATATAGAATTATTCTAATTATATTCTAATTATAGATATTCTAATTATAGAATTTTATCTAATTATAGAATTTTTATAGAATTTTATAGAATTTCTTTATCTTTATCCATTTTGGATGGAATTTGGCGGCATGGCCAAGTGGTAAGGCGGGGGACTGCAAATCCTTTATCCCCAGTTCGAATCTGGGTGTCGCCTGATCAACAAAAAAATACTTGAAATTTATTAATCCTGTTGATCGAACTTGACGAATTCTTGCCCCGTAAAAGCATAGGCAAGGGCTAGGTCTGTTGATACTTGATTTTGAGAACTCGTAGGGCCTATAAAAGCCTGTCATCTTTTTTCTCAAAATCTGGGTTCTGAGTGTGGCTCAAAAAGGTACCAAGAAATCTGAAGCAACCCAATCTTATTAATGATTGATTTGGGCTATTCTGAATTGAATCAAATAAAAGAAATAGTGAGAATTCATTCTGGGTATCAGAACTATGAAAGTAAGAAGTCGGAAATCTTGGTATCCAAAGGTTCCTAAGAGACACTCCTTTTTGGCTACTAAGGTTGAAGAAAGGATTCTAAAAAAGACTATAAAGACTCCCTAATTATTTTAAACTAGAACTTTCTTAATATTGAGGTAGTGTCTACTAACTCTGTTTGCGATGAAATTAGATTGGATAGGCTGATGGTAAATTCATTGAATAATTGTGACAAAGAACTGAAGATACTTTGTATTCAGACTGACTAGAGGCTCTGAGTGCTGCTCATAAATTTAATCAGAATGGTTGAATGGCTCTTCTTTCTATTTACTATTTATATATTTTTTTATATATTATATTTTTTTATATATTTTTCTTTTTTTTTTCAATTCTTTCTTATTCAATAGAATTCTATTGAATAAGAAATCTAGGAACTTTTTATGAGTAGATTCATGAAATTGTTTCATAAAGAACCGTAAGTAAGAATCCTATTTTTCTTTCTATTTCATTTATATTGAGTATAGATAAAAGATCTTCCTATGTTATACTATGTTAGACTCTTCAATTCGCGACGATAAATTTATTTGATATTGTTATTCATAATATTGTTAGTATCATCAAGATGCAATTCATACCTTTGAATTGATAGGAGTCCACTTTATCATCTCTATGGGATTAGATCCCGAATTATTGTATCCCGAATTATTGTGAAAGAAGAAAACAAAGAGATTATGGAAGTCAATATTCTTGCGCTTATTGCTACTGCGCTGTTCATTTTAGTTCCTACTGCCTTTTTACTTATCATATACGTCAAAACAGTCAGCCAAAATGATTAATTTGAATGAAACTTGAATTATTCATTTTTATCAATGATTGAAGAAATGAAAGGGTTTAAAACTCTAGTTAAGTCTTAAATGAAATGTGGAATCAGAAGTATCTGAGATAGTGTGGTAGAAAGAGCTATATATAGCTCTTTCTACCACACTATACAATTGAGTATTGTAGAATATTTCATATTCATTCATATTCTTAGTACATAAAACATAAAGTTGTATTGTATACAGAAAGAAGCTTTCTCTTATATAGATCAATTGACAATAGATATCTATATCTAAGTAATAATATATATTAGACGTACATCAAAATGAAATAACACTTGAATTTTCTATTTTTTCTCTACACCCATTTGTATACATTTTGATCAATCCAAAAGAATTGCAAGCCCAACTTCTTGAATTCCTGATTCTTTATATCTCTTCTTATGCTTATGGATCCGGGGGCCCATCGAAAGAATTAATGTAGGAAGAAGAGTACAGGCATATACTATATACCATATAAATACCATATAATATACATATCATATATTAGAGAATTATAGAAATCTAAGAATATTAGAATAATATTAGATAATATCTAATAATAAATAATAATAAAATAATAAAAGAAGACTATTTAATTATTTAAAATTATTTAATTTTAATTATTTAATAGAGGATTAATTAGAAATCTAATAGAAATCTAATACTAGTAATATATCTAAAAAATAATATCTAAATATAGATAA